TCCATTGTTTTTTGAGGAGTTGTGTGCTAACCCTACATTACATCTGAAATTAATAATGAAAGAGTCAATATTCGCCTGCGAAAATTTGGATTTTTTTGAATTGAGAAATTTTTGCCAATCCTATGTGATAATAAACGATATGATAATAAAAAGAAAAGACAAATACAGATTCATTAGAACCTTATACCAAAACAACATTATCGAGTTAGATACGGATAGCAAAAATTGTCTATAAGAATACAAATTTCTAATAGATCACAATAGATTCTATGAAATATCAAAAAATCCCGCGATTCTATTATATTATTCATTAAACATATGTATTTTATTGTATATTATTTATTGGTTAAATATTTTTGAATCGATTCATTCGCGAGGAGCCGTATGAGGTGAAAATCTCATGTACGGTTCTGTAATAGAGATGGAATTGAGAAACAACCATCAACTATAACCCACAAAGAACAAAATTCCGTAAACAACATAGAGGAAGAATGAAAGGAAGATCCTATCGAGGTAATAAGATTTGCTTCGGAAAATATGCTCTTCAGGCACTTGAGCCCGCTTGGATCACATCTAGACAAATAGAAGCGGGGCGGCGAGCAATGTCACGAAATGTCCGCCGGGGTGGACAAATATGGGTACGCATATTTCCAGACAAACCCGTTACAGTAAGACCTACTGAAACGCGTATGGGTTCGGGAAAAGGATCTCCCGAATATTGGGTAGCTGTCGTAAAACCCGGCAAAATACTTTATGAAATGGGCGGGGTCGCAGAAAATATAGCTAGAAAGGCTATTTCAATAGCAGCATCCAAAATGCCTATACGAACTCAATTCATTATTTCAGAATAATCATTAGAACGAAAGAGGTCTTTAGTATGAAAAAAAATGGCAATTGTGGGTTTCTTTTTTTTTTTTTGAACACAGAATATTTTTTTTTACTTCACCTTTTTGACTGAAAGATAAAAAAATGATATGATTCAACCTCAAACCCTTTTAAATGTAGCCGATAATAGCGGAGCCCGTAAATTGATGTGTATTCGAATCATAGGAGCTAGTAATCGACGGTATGCTTATATTGGTGACATTGTTGTTGCTGTAATCAAAGAAGCAGTACCAAATACGCCTTTAGAAAGATCGGAAGTCATCAGAGCTGTAATTGTACGTACTCGTAAAGCACTCAAACGTAGCAACGGTATAATAATACAGTATGATGATAATGCTGCGGTTATCGTTGATCAAGAAGGAAATCCAAAAGGAACTCGAATTTTTTGCGCAATAGCCCGGGAATTGAGACAGTTCAATTTCACTAAAATAGTTTCATTAGCACCCGAGGTATTATAATACGAGATCGTGATATCGATATATTATTTATGAATTGAATGAGTATGAATGAAATAGATTAATTAGATTAATTAATCTATTTTATTTCACATATATACCTTGTGTAATAATTATTTTATATTTTAAATATTATTTAAATATTAAAAGTATATAAAATATATAATATATATTTTGCATTAGTTCATTTTCTAATATTCTATATATAGAATATTCTATATATAGAATACTCTATATATAGAATATTCTATATAGAGAGTATTCTATATAGAGAGTGAGTATTCTATATTTAGAGTATCCTATATATAGAGGATTATTATATTCTTATATTCAATACAATATTAGATTCAATATTAGATATTTTATTGAATCCAAAAATAAAAAAAAAATGGAAAAATGGGAGCACGTTGATTATATCGAAAGTAAGGAGCAAGAATCATTTTCATTTATCGTGGGTAAAGATACCATTGCTGATATACTAACCTCAATATGCAATGCTGACAGGAATAGAAAAAGAACAGTTCAAATACCGCTTACTAATATCACCGAAAACATTGTGAAAATCCTTTTACGAGAGGGTTTTGTTGAAAACGTCAGAAAACATCGGGAAAGCAACAAATACTTTTTAGTTTTAACTCTACGGTATAGAAGAAATAGGAAAGGATCATATAAAACTTTTTTAAATTTAAAACGGATCAGTACACCTGGTCTACGAATCTATTCTAACTATCAACGAATTCCTAGAATTTTAGGAGGGATGGGGATTGTAATTCTTTCTACTTCTAGAGGTATAATGACAGATCGAGAGGCGCGATTAGAAAGAATCGGCGGAGAAGTTTTATGTTATATATGGTAATTTTTTGAATATCCGAACTATATGAGAACTTTCTATCCATTTTTGTGAAAAGAGAGAGAAAACATAGATTTCAAATATTACTTCTCATTCATTAGTGAATGCGTGAAGAGGATTTAACTAGAATAATAGAAAAAAAAAGAATTCATGAAGAGTGAATATAGAATGAAAATAAGATTCTAGGCTATGATTCCAAAAAAATTCGATGTACTCATATTTTATATGTATACGATCGGGAAAGTAAAAAATGGAAGTATAAGTCACTTAATTTAATTAGACTGTTTTTCAACTTCAACATTCTTTTTTG